TTCGCTCAAGAAAAGTTCCAAAAGATGTTAATCGTAAATAAGAAGATTGTTTACGAATAAAAACAAATAAAAATTCACATTCAAATACATAAAAATTGTATAGGAACCGAAATAGTCTTTTATTTTCTTTTGAAAAAACGTAAATGGATTTCTTCTGAGTAATGATAAGACTATTCCAATTATGATATTCGTGAAGAAAGAATCGCAATAAATGCAAAAAGGGAACATCTTGAATCCAATATTGAAGAATTTGAACCAAGATTTCCATATGTATGGGATGAGGTATTAGTATATCTGAGATATAATTTAAATGCGATAATTTGTCCTCTAAAAGGGGAAAAATTGAATGAATTGATCGTAAATTATGATATTTTGGTATTTCTTTTTCTTCGAAATACGGTACTAATCGCAACGAGAATGGGATTTCTACAATAATTGAAAAACTTTCTGATATCATTTGAGAATAAAAACGAGAATAAAAAAAATTGTTGTGGGTGTGCCCAACAAATCGATTTTGGTTAGAATCATTAACCAAAGAAATCAAAGAATTCTGTTGATAGATTCGAGTAATTAAACGTTTTACAAGTGCTAAACTAGATTTATTGTCATAACCAAGAACTCCCGCGGGTTCGTAAAAAAGCGAACCATTTAAACCATAATCATGAGCAAGTGCATAAATATACTCCTGAAAGAGTAGCGGATATAGGAAGTGTTGTTGCCGAGATCTATCCTTTTCTAAATATCTTTGTAATTCTTCCATTGACTTACATTTCTACTTGAACCAGAAACAATAGGCATTTCTTGGATTATCAAATTATACCTTGGATTATCAAATTATACATAGTGCAATATGGTCAGAACAGGGTATGTATTATGTATGGAAAAAAATATATACCCCGGAAACAGGGAGTCCAATCAACAGATCTTTTTCCTCTCCCCTTCTATCCAACGGGTTTATCTTCGTTCTAATTACCAGAGGGTTAAAAATCTTTTATTTTTGCAACCCGATCGCTCTTTTGACTTTGGAACAAATTCTTTTTGTCAGTATACTGTTTCTTCTACACATTCGTTTCCAATCCATAATAGAGATAGAGAAATAGTTAGGATTTTTTTAAAAAGAAAAAAAAGAATCAAAGGTCCATTCACAGGAGAACCCTTCCCCGCATCAGGCACTAATTTTTTTTAACATCTAAATAGATCGGGTAATTATTCAAATTAAGAATAGAAGCTCGTTGCTTTTTTTTTTACCAGAATTGGAGCCGTAGGGCTCTATCCATTTATTCACTAGACCAATTGTAAATGTGAATTTCTTTTGCCCTCCTCCAAAAATCAAAACAAAATTTTGTAATGATCCTTACCGGATCAACTCAAAATTATACTAAAAAACAAAGAATATAATAAGAAATTCCATTTTTTTTTCTTATTATTACGACATGCTGTTTTTTCCACCCATTACCTTTCAGGATCAGTCGTGGTCTTATAGACTCTACCAAGAGTCTGGACGAATTCCTTGCTTCATCCAAATGTGTAAAAGATCATAGTCGCACTTAAAAGCCGAGTACTCTACCGTTGAGTTAGCAACCCAGATAAATATGATATGTAGATACGATCGAAATAAAAAATCAATTGAATTGCACTGTACAACTACGTCAAAACATTGAACTAACAAGAAATATAAAGGAAAGATTTTATGATCAATTATAAACATAAAAATAACAAAATGAGCGGATCGAATTAAAAAACAACAGATCCCAAATAGAAATGTAAAAATTCACATTTACAGACCGCCCCTTTTTATCAAAATTTTTGATTTTCGTTAAGAAAATACATCTTGTATAACAGTAAATCCGGAAAACCCATCATTTGACTGAAGTAAAAGAAAAACCAATAGGGACCGAAATAAACAGATCTATTTATCTACGATCGAATTATATTTGTTCGATACACCATTGTCAATATGAATGGAATGTTGAGAAAACAAATTCAATTAATTCAATTAAATTAATAAGTAAATCAAATAAGGATTTGTGTTGGATTGGCACAACAAGAAACAAGGTAAATTAAGTATGAATAGAACAAGAAAAGAGCAAATTGTGGGTAAATAATTACCAAAAATAGATATTAGTTACCCTTTCTTTTTATTTAGAATTTTTTTTTTATTTACGAAGCTCTTTCTTTAAATAATTCTGCTTTCCTTAAAATATCATGAACAGTTCCTGTGGGTTGAGCACCTTTTTCAAGGAAATAACGAATAGCGGGAACGTTTAAATAAGTTTGATTCTGTATCGGATCGTAAAAACCCACTTTTTGAAGATCTCTCCCTTCTCGTCGGGATCGAACATCAATTGCAACGATTCGATAGATCGCTTATTGGGATAGATGTAGATAAATAATACCCCCCCCCTAGAAACGTATAGGAGGTTTTCTCCTCATACGGCTCGAGAAAAAATGATTCTAATATTTCTGTATATAATGGCAAATAGATCCATAAAATCATGAATTAGACTATGATTTTGGTTGTTTTTTGTTCTTACTTACAGAAAAAAGAAATATCATTCGTACTCATAACTCAAGTTGGGTAATTTTGAAAAAGTTCGAAGGTAAATCCTTAGGCATTTCTTGAGTCGTCTCTAACTTCTCTTGTTTGTCTCGTCTCTATTTTTACTACTCATTCATTATAATAAAATTATTGAGACAATTGAAAATAGTGTTTCCTTGTTCCGGAATCCTTTCTCTTTGCTTTGTAAAATCATTGGGTTTAGACATTACTTCGGTGATCTTTATTCCCCCTTTTTTTTTTCAAAATAGCAGCAACATACCTTTTGTTTTTTGTTATTTTTTTCTATGGAAAGATAATACGAACGATTGATCCCCTTCTAATATAATACACTTTACATTTTAATCGAAAAGTTTTGCTTTACCAATTCCAACAAATTTGACTTTTTTATTTCATTTCAAACTTGTTCGAATTTGAACCCTTCGATTTCAATTTCTATATTGAGGATATACTTACAAAGTTGGTCTAGCTTATTAATTGTTACTAACCCTAGATTCTTCCCCCCGATAAATGAATCAATACTTTTTGCTCGAGCTCCATCATGTACTATTCCTTTCCTATTTCTCAACCCAACACAAATTAGGTTCCTAGCAGGAACAGAACAAACTATGTCGATTCAAGAGCATCTTCATTCCCATAGAAAATGGTGGATGTAAGGATCCACAGCGAATCATGTCCTTCAAGTCGCACGTTGCTTTCTACCACATCGTTTCAAACGAAGTTTTACCATAACAACATTCCTCTAATTAAAAATTGAATTTTGAACCGGTATGGAATTGATTCAATATAGAATCATGAATAGTCATTGGCTCAACGGTATATAATACTTTCTATGTATCTATGGATACATAAATAGTTATCCGGAAAAGTCTTAGAAAGGTTTTAAGTTATTTCACCCCATATTCTATCCTATGAATGAAACAGATTTATAAAAAAGAGGAATATACTTAAGTCTTATTTACATCTTCAACGGATCGTTCGGAATGGTGAATCATGAAAAAAAAGATCCTATTTTTCTCGAACAAATAAATTCATTCTAAACCTCAAACGAATGGCCCTTAATGGATTTCCAATTCCGGCCCAAAATCAGTTATTAACCAAATATAAGCTAGTCCGATGACTCGAAAAGGTCGGAAGTTTCTCTATAATATAGATTTTTCACACTTCTTCGAGTACCAAGGTTCATAAAAATGAAGTAAAAATGAAAATCGTTTTTTGTTTTCATGAGTATGAAATGGAAAAGGTCTCGTGTAAGGTAAGATTAAAGTCCTTATTTTTTCTTTCAGATGAAAGAAAAAATAAGAATCAAGAATAACTCTAATCTTTTAGTATCCATCATATACAACGAACAGTTATTACCGGAAGTAATCATGGATATTTAAAGAATCACCTTTTGACTTAACCAAAAAGCCGCTGTTACTGAAATAGAACAAACAATATGATAACAATACATAATATATATATTATATATACATAGGACTTGTTCATTGTATATTTATATTATACAGATGGATTTTGTTTTACTTCAGGTTCAATAATCTTTGCCACCAATTCCATAAAGTCAAGCAAATGAAATATATAAATTTCCATCCATTTAATCGTTACATTACATTGATTTCCAATTATTCATTTGAATAAGATAAAATACAAAAAACGGGATCCGGATCAATTCGTTTTTCCTATTTTTTCCCAGCTTTAGAAGTTTTACGACGAACGATGAAAGAAATGAAATTCATACCAAAAACTACATAATCTTTAGTCTCCACATAAAGTGTGGAATTGGGATACACCATTTTTTTATTTAGGCTTTCCTTGGGGAATGGAATAGAAAAAAAGGCCTTTTTTTATTTCGATTCAGAATGCATCGTGCGAGAATTCACATTTCATGGATATGGAACACAAAGCTTCCCTAAGTAACTTACTTAAATATGAATATGAGTATGTAGTAGTACAAGTATACTCTGAATGGGAATGATACACCCAAAATTCTTTTTTGAATTCTTAATTCAAAAAAGAATTTTATTTCTACCCGTACACTCGATCACGTTTGTGAGAAACCAAACGAAAGAAAAGATATAATTCTTAGAATTATTCATATTCCTAGAATTCAGAAAAAGGGCGGGATCACATTATATCCAAATATCCAAAATGAAACAGAAAATTGTTAAGGAGAAGAATCTTTTGTTTCTGATGGAGACGATCTGGGACGGAAGGATTCGAACCTCCGAGTAACGGGACCAAAACCCGTTGCCTTACCGCTTGGCCACGCCCCATTTAGATTTATAATTTATATTCGACACTAATAAAGACTAATATTGGTATTGGTCATTCGTCAATACCAACCCAAATACATATGAAATACATTGCTGCTAGGATTCAACACATGGAAATATAGAATAAAAAAAATTATTGATCATTACATTAAATTCAATTAAGATATTGT